ATTCTCCAAAACAGAATTTCCAAAAAATTGGTTAAGAGAAGGTTTTCAGATAAAAATCCTATATCCTTTTCATTTGAAACCTTGGCACAGATCTAAGCTACGACTCTCTGATAGAGATCGAAAGCAACAAGATGATTTTGATTCTTGTTTTTTAACAGTTTTGGGAATGGAAACGGAATATCCTTTTGGTCCTCCGCGAAAAACACCTTCCTTTTTTGAACCCATTTTTAAAGATATAGACTATAAAGTCGAAATCAGAAAATTCAATTTTAGAGTTCGAAGAGCTTTAAAAAAAATAAAAAAAAAAGAAGCAAAAGCATTTTTATTTGTAAAACAAATACTAAAAGAACTTTTAAAAGGAAAGAAAATTCCATTATTTATACCGAGAGAAATATATGAATCAAATGAAACTGAAATAGAAAAGAATTCTATAATCAGCAATCAGATAATTCATGAATCACTTAGTCAAAATCAATCTACAGGTTTGACAAATTATTCACAGACAGAAGAAGAAATGAAACATAGAATTGATAGAAGAAACACAATCAGAAATCAAATAGAAATAATGAAAAAAAATAAAAAAAACGCAACGCCGGGAATAAAAAAAAATCAAAAGAATAATGGAGAATCACCCCCAAAATTTTGGAAAATATTAAAAATAAATAATATTGAATTAATAGTTAAATTTTTCATTGAAAAAATATACATAGATATCTTTCTATGTATCATTAATATGCGCAGAATAGCTCTACAACTTTTTATGGAATCAACAAAAAAAATTCTTGAGAAATACATTGACAATAACGAAACAAATCAAGAAAAGATTAATAAAACAAAACAAAATAAAATTGACTTTATTTCGACTATGACTATAAAAAAGGCTTTTGAGAATCTTAGAAATAGTCAGCAGAAGTCACATATTTTTTTTGATTTATCGTACTTGTCACAAAAATATGTATTTTTAAAATTATCAAAAACCCAGGTTATTAACTTCAATAAGTTAAGATCTATTCTTCAGTATAATGGACCGTCTTTTTTTCTTAAGAATGAAATAAAGGATTTTTTTAGAAGACAAGGAATATTTGATTCCGAAGTAAGACATAAGAAACTTCCAAATTATGGAATGAATCCATGGAAAAACTGGTTAAGAGGTCATTATCAATACGATTTATCTCAGATTACATGGTCTAGATTAGTCCCACAAAAATGGCGAAATGGAAAAAATCAATGCCAGCCATCTCAAAATAAGGATCTAAAGAAATGGTATTCCTATGAAAAAGACCAATTATTTGATTACAAAAAAAAACAAAATTCGAAAGTCTATTTATTACCAAATAAAGAAGAGAATTTTCAAAAAAACTATAGATATGATCGTTTATCATATAAATATATTCATTCTGAAACTAAGAAGAAGTCCTATATTTATAGATCATCATTAGAAACAAATAAGAAGCAAGAAAATTCCACCAGAAATAAAGAAAAAATTGTTAACATACTCAAACCTATCAAGAATTATCTAGGAAAAAGTGATATTATATATATGGAAAAAAATACAGATAGAAAATATTTGGGTTGGAAATTGAATACAAATATTCAGGTTGAACCTAATAAGGACCAAATCCAAATAAGGGATAAAATTCATAATAATGGTCTTTTTTATCTTCCGATTGATTCAAATTCCGAAATCAATTACAAAAAGGTCTTTTTTGATTGGATGGGAATGTCTTTTGATTGGATGGGAATGAATGAAAAATTCTTAATCTTAAATCGCCTCATATCAAATCCGAAAATTTTTTTATTTCCAGAGTTTGTGATACTTTATCATAAATATAAAGAGAAACCTTGGTTTATCCCAAGCAAATTACTTCTTTTTAATTTGAATATAAATCCAAATTTTAGTGAAAATAAAAATATCAAGGGAAGGCAAGAGGAGGATGAGGATTTTTTAAATTTTAGCCCATCCAATTCAAAACAATATTTTGAATTAAAGAATCAAAACAATATTGAAGAATCTTTTTTAGAATCAATCGAAAAACTAAAAATATACCTCAAAGGAGATTTTCCTTTGCAATTAAGATGGACTGGACGTTTGAATCAATTGAATCAAAAAATGATGAATAATATCCAGATATATGGTCTCCTGGTTAGCCTAATAAATGTAAGAAAAATTACTATATCCTATATTCAAAGGAAAGAAATGAATCTGGATATAATGCGGAGACGTTTAAATCTTACACAATTAACGAAAAAGGGAATATTAATTATGGAACCTGCCCGTCTATCTGTAAAAAATGACGGACAGTTTTTTATGTATCAAATCATAGGTATTTCATTGGTTCATAAAAGTAAGCACCAAAGTAATCAAAGATACCGAAACCCCAAAAATGTTGCTAAGAATCATTTTGATGAATCCATTCCAAGACATAAAACTCTAAATAGAGACAAAAAGAATTCTGATTTGCTTGTTCCTGAAAAAATTTTATCGTCTAGACGTCGTAGAGAATTGAGAATTCTAATTTCCTTCAATTTAAAGAATCAAAATAATGTGCATAGAAAAAAATTCTTTTGCAAGGAGAACCAGATTAAAAACTGGAGTCAATTTTTGGATGAAAGTGAAAATTTTGACAGAAAAAAAAATGAATTAATTAAATTAAAGTTCTTTTTTTGGCCTAATTATCGATTAGAGGATTTAGCTTGTATGAATCGCTATTGGTTTGACACCAATAATGGGAGCCGCTTTAGTATGTTAAGGATATATATGTATCCCTAATTTAAAAATTTGAGTTTCCTATATATTCTGTTGTTCTATCAATCATATTTTTCATTTTTTCTGCTGTCCGTGATCTGTAAATATCCATGTTATATGCAAGTAACCCGATGCACACATGTACTGTCTTACATCCCAGTTTAGGATAAAAAATAAGGAAACGGCGTATCAATTAAAGCTATAAATTAATCAACAAAATCTTTGTACTAAACTATTTGGTATCGTCTTTTTGTATCACTATCCAAATGAACTCAAAAATGGGATTGATTAATGTTAATTGATAAAATGAATATAAAGAAATTATGATTATTGTGTATACTACATTAAAATTTCTGACGTTATTATTACTGATCAATAAAAAAAATATCTGTAAAAAGGGGAGTGTTAAATTCTTTTATGGTAAAAAATTCATTTATTTCAATTATTTTGAAAGAACAAGAAGAAAACAAAGAAAACAGAGGATCTGTTGAATTTCAAGTAGTAAGTTTCACCAATAAGATACGGAGACTTACTTCACATTTGGAATTGCACAAAAAAGACTATTTATCTCAGAGAGGTCTGCGGAAAATTCTGGGAAAACGTCAACGGTTGCTGGCTTATTTGTCAAAAAAAAATAGAGCGCGTTATAAAGAATTAATAGGGCTGTTGGATATTCGAGAGAGAAAAACTCGTTAATTTGAAGAGTTTGTTTGAATTATTCGCTTAAAGTTTGATGAACTTCTTTTCGCTTTCAGCAATTCATGGAAGAATGAATCAGGAAAAAACTATGACTGTACCATCTACAAGAAAAGACCTCATGATAGTCAATATGGGACCTCACCACCCATCAATGCATGGTGTTCTTCGACTCATTGTTACTCTAGATGGTGAAGATGTTATTGACTGTGAACCAATATTAGGTTATTTACACAGAGGTATGGAAAAAATTGCGGAAAATCGAACAATTATACAATATTTACCTTATGTAACACGTTGGGATTATTTAGCTACAATGTTCACAGAAGCAATAACTGTAAATGCGCCAGAGCAATTAGGCAATATTCAAGTCCCTAAAAGGGCCAGTTATATCAGAGTCATTATGTTGGAGTTAAGTCGTATAGCTTCGCATTTGTTATGGCTTGGCCCTTTTATGGCAGATATTGGGGCACAGACTCCTTTCTTCTATATTTTTCGAGAAAGAGAATTGATATATGACCTATTCGAAGCTGCCACCGGTATGCGAATGATGCACAATTTTTTTCGTATTGGTGGAGTCGCTGCTGATTTACCTCATGGCTGGATAGATAAATGTTTGGATTTTTGCGATTATTTTTTAACAGGAATTGCTGAATATCAAAAGCTTATTACACGGAATCCCATTTTTTTAGAACGAGTTGAAGGAGTAGGCATTATTGGTGGAGAAGAAGCAATAAATTGGGGTTTGTCGGGACCAATGCTACGAGCTTCCGGAATACAATGGGATCTTCGTAAAATTGATCATTATGAGTGTTACGATGAATTTGATTGGGAAGTCCAATGGCAAAAAGAGGGGGATTCATTAGCTCGTTATTTAGTACGAATCAGTGAAATGACAGAATCCATAAAAATTATTCAACAGGCCCTAGAAGGAATTCCGGGAGGGCCCTATGAAAATTTAGAAATCCGCCGCTTTGATAGAGTAAAAGATACTGTATGGAATGAGTTTGACTATCGATTCATTAGTAAAAAACCTTCTCCGACTTTTGAATTGTCGAAGCAAGAACTTTATGCGAGAGTCGAAGCACCAAAGGGAGAATTGGGAATTTTTCTGATAGGAGATAAGGGTGTTTTTCCTTGGCGATATAAAATTCGGCCACCGGGATTTATTAATTTGCAAATTCTTCCTCAGTTAGTTAAAAGAATGAAATTGGCTGATATTATGACGATACTAGGTAGTATAGATATCATTATGGGAGAAGTTGATCGTTAAAATGATAATTGATACAACAGAAGTACAAGTACAAGCTATCAATTCTTTTTCTAGATTGGAATCCTTAAAAGAGGTCTATGGGATCATATGGGTGCTTATCCCTATTTTTACTCCTGTATTAGGAATTACAATAGGTGTACTAGTAATTGTTTGGTTAGAAAGAGAAATATCTGCGGGTATACAACAACGTATTGGTCCTGAATACGCAGGACCTTTGGGAATTCTTCAAGCTCTAGCAGATGGTACCAAATTACTTTTCAAAGAGAATCTTCTTCCATCTAGAGG